GGCGGGACTTTGTTTGATCCATTCCATAACATAAAAGAAGTTGGAAATTCATCCAGTTAACATATTTTATTCGTAGAAATGACAAAACGGATCCTTTGCTCCGATGTTTCAAACATCCCATTCCTTTGTTTCTGATGATGTTTTTGTTTTTAAGAAAGGAATCCGTTAATTTTATGGATGGCACAATATGCATTTTTATAGATGAGACATCCTACAAATCATTTATATATACTAATTATATACTAATCTTACTTTACTCTCTAAAAAGAAAAAAATGGAACTGAACTGGGATGAGATAATCAATAAAATAAGGATTTGGATATGCGCAAAAATCCAAGATTTCATCTTTTCACCCGGAGCATTAAGCGTTTTTTTCTTGAAATTTTCTTTTTTCTTTTTTAACTTTTTTTATAAGTTCATTGAAGAAGTTCTATTTGCTCAGTAAGTTACTCCCACCCCTTTTTCTTTATACACTACTTCTTATGAATCTAAACAAGGGGCTCCGATAGAACTGGAGAATCAAATAAATAGTAATCTTTGACGACCAGGATCAAGAATTATTATTATTTCGACACAAGAAAAGGAATTTTCCACCCTTTTCTTGTATCGAAGATTAGGAAGACGAGTAATACCTCCTAGAATCGAATTCTATACTAATAGATAATAGTAGGCATAAGTAGGGGCAAATACACGGAAAGGGATAAATGAAAGGAACAAATGATTCGATTCTAGGAGGTAGAAAAAACTATTGATGCATTACATGGCATTTATAATCTGGCAATAGGAGACCCGGCATAGCCACAGCGTTCCAATTTGGATTGAATGAAAAAAAGAGGGGTCGAGCGGTCTTCTTCATAATATACATACTATTACTAGGAATAAGATACAAGCAATTTCTTACATCTCGCAGAAAAGAAAATCGTATAAACAAAATAGTATAAACAAAGTAAGCAAAACATTTTCCACGATTTTTTTGGATCATACATAACATAATTGCATCGATCACAACAATTCGGCTCTTTCTTTTTACCAGCTTGATGAATCCGCGGATCTAAAAATTCATTTCGGACAATTGAACCTTCTCAAACTGTTTCTTTTTTAGAACCAAAAAGATTTGTGCCAGAATAACAGATGCTAAGAAGAACAACAAAACTTGGACGCGTAATGGATCTTGAAGTACTATTTCTGCATCTCCCTGACCAAACCCACCCACATTGGGATTACTCGTTAATGGTTGATCAAGCTTGATAGATTCACCCTCTGAAACAAGAAGTTCTGGTCCTGGAGGTATAATATCGACCACTTGATGTCCATCCGATGCATCAGATATGGTTATTTCATACCCTCCTTTTTCTTTACGTACTATTCTGTTTACTATACCTACTGCTGTAGAATTATAGACTGTATTGTTACTCTTGCTCCCGTCGGGATAAATCTGACCTCTTCCCCGATTCCCGCCTACATATACGGGATACTTTAAGAAGTGAACGTCTTTCTTAGTAGCAGGGTCCGGGGAAAGAATGGGAAAGATGATTTCACTATATTTCTGACCGGGAACAGGACCTACCACAAGAATATTTCTTTTAGTGGGTCGATAAATCTGAAAAGAAAGATTGCCTATCTTTTCTTTCATCTCAGGAGAAATACGATCGGGAGGAGCTAATTCGAATCCCTCGGGTAAAATAAGAACAGCCCCTACATTCAAAGCCCCCTTTTTACCATTAGCAAGAACTTGTTTCAGTTGCACATCATAAGGAATTCTAACAACCGCTTCAAATACAGTATCAGGAAGCACAGCTTGTGGAACCTCAATATCCACGGGCTTATTAGCTAAATGGCAATTGGCGCATACAATACGCCCAGTCGCTTCTCGTGGATTTTCATAACCTTGCTGCGCAAAAATGGGATATGCATTTGAAATAGATGTCCGAGTTATTACATAGATCATGATCAATACGGAAATGAATCGAGTCATCTGTTCCTTTACCCAAGAAAAAGTATTTCTATTTTGCATGGTCCAATTATTTATTCCGGAAATTTCTACAATAAATTAGGTAGGTAGCTAGTATAGTTCCCTATCCACGATTCTGCCATTGTACTAGAATAGAATAATTCTACTGAAATAGAGAAGGAATCCTCTAGACGAGTAGAAGTATAAAGAGTGAGTATGTACGAAGTAACATTCGGATTTGATTGATATCGCCAGATCAGATCAAACGAGTCCTTCATTCATTCATTGAATGATAAACCACTACAAGTGAAGGAGATACACGATTTAAATAATGGAAGATCCAATATTTCAAAATTGTATCTAGAATGACTGGAAAGGTGGAAACAAGACCAGATATAATTTGATCGTTATGAGCAAATCCAAAATCTTTATATACCGAACCAATCATTAGTTCCCAACCATGGGGCGAGTGGAATCCAATACATAAATCAGTTAATAAAAGAATCGAAAAAGCTTTTATTGTGTCGCTTAAGTTATAGAGGAATTCCT